AACAAGAGCGGAATCACGCTCTGTAGGATTTGAACCTACGACATTGGGTTTTGGAGACCCACGTTCTACCGAACTGAACTAAGAGCGCTTTCTTATCATAATAAATAAGCCTGTAAAAAAGAGGATTCTTTTATTTTATAACCCCAATACATCGTGCACACCTATACTATCATATATCATATATAATATGAGAAAATGGTAGATTATGTATGCTTCATTTTAATCAATCTAAAACTAAAATGGCTCCCTCCTTACTGCTCAAAGGAGAAGTAATAGGTAGGGATGACAGGATTTGAACCTGTGACATTTTGTACCCAAAACAAACGCGCTACCAAGCTGCGCTACACCCCTTTCAATTGGCCTACAATGTCATTGTAGAGAATCCCTGTCTTGTTTTCCACACCCTTATTTCATCTATTGATATACAAAAATTATCTTTCCATTTCCTCTTTTTGGTCTCATATCATATAACAACCATATAATGAATAATAAATGAATATTTTTGGCGGGAATTCTCAGGCGGAAAGGGACCTATTTTGCTGTTTTAAGAAAAGGAAAATCTTATCTATCGAATCATTGTACATTTAAATTTTAATTTTGAATTAGGAATTCCGGGTACAAATAAAATATACAAATACAAGTGGTCTTTAACCACACATACATGTGATTATATATGTATTACCATAATGTAATACGATAAAGAAGGAGGATTTAAAATGCGAGATCTAAAAACATATCTTTCCGTAGCACCGGTACTAAGTACTCTCTGGTTCGGTTCTTTAGCGGGTTTATTGATAGAGATCAATCGTTTCTTCCCGGATGCGTTAACATTCCCTTTTTTTTAATTCTAGTTATTGCCGCGGGACGGGGCGAAAAAGATTAGATCGAGATACAATCAAATATCTGTGACTACTCTCTCGCCCCCTTTTTTTTTTAGTTTTTTTTTTAGAATTATATAAGAATTAGATAAAATAAATAAGGAGGGTAGAACGAAAAAAGTGGATTCAACCTCACCGAAACTCGGGTTCAAGCTCCAATTAAATTACTAGTAGAGCGAAAAGAGAAATGTGGCTGGAACAACAGTATCCTACAAGATACTTAAAGAAAATACCGTACTGTGATTCTAAATAGAGTTAGAAATCATTGTATTACTTATTCTTATTATTTACTATTACTATAAATCTATATTGATTTACTATATTGATTGCAATTGATTGCAACGAAATCTTTCAGGATTTGGTTTTGAGTTAGCAACTTTTATTTATTTCTTTTTTTTTTTCATTCCTTTCTTCTTCACTTTTGATCGGAAAATAGAAGAGTTCGGTGAATTAAAAACTCAAAGGAGGTTCATGGCCAAGAGTAAAGATATCCGAGTAACGATTATTTTGGAATGTACCAGTTGTGTTCGAAACGGCGTTAATAAGGAATCAACGGGCATTTCCAGGTATATTACTCAAAAAAATCGACACAATACGCCTAGTCGATTGGAATTGAAGAAATTCTGTCCCTATTGTTACAAACATACAATTCACGGGGAGATAAAGAAATAAATCGAATCAAGTGTTCGTATGTCACCCCTTCCCGAGAATATCAAAATATGACATTAGGTATATAATATATTAAGTATATAATTAGTTATATATATAACGCATATTTTATTTATATATATATATTTATATTATTATTCTATATTATTATATTATTAATATTATTACATATATTTATATTACATATATTTATTATTACATTTATATATATTTAATTACATTTATACATTTATATATATATTCAATTTGAATTTATATATATTTAAATAATAATAAAATAAAATAAACAATAATAATAAAATAAACAAACCAAATCCTATTTATTATATTAATTCTATAATTTGAATTTGATCCGATCAAAATAGGATTTTAGAAATAGAGATAAGGATAGGATTCTTTTTAGAAATAAGGAATAAAGAAACCATGGATAAATCCAAGCGACTCTTTCTTAAATCCAAGCGATCTTTTCGTAGGCGTTTGCCCCCGATCCAATCGGGGGATCGAATTGATTATAGAAACATGAGTTTAATTAGTCGATTTATTAGTGAACAAGGAAAAATATTATCTAGGCGAGTAAATAGACTGACCTTAAAACAACAACGATTAATTACTATTGCTATAAAACAAGCTCGTATTTTATCTTCGTTACCCTTTCTTAATAATGAGAAACAATTTGAAAGAAGCGAGTCGACCGCTAGAACTACTGCTCTTAGAACCAGAAATAAATAGGCTTATCCTTCAATTGACTCAAAATTATCAAACGTAGACTGATGCTTTATTCAAAAAATCTGATAATCAAAATTGTCGTGTCGTAAGAAAAAAAAAATAAATAAAAGAATCGAATCCGGTTGGGGAAGAAAAAGAAATTTTTTTTTATTGAGCGTCTTCGCTCATCTTGTTTTGATGACCTTATCAGAATTTTTTTATCATATTAATTTCTACTCTACCTTCCCCGAGTTCATTCTCGAGGGAACCCCATTTCATTTAAAGCATTTCGGTGGATTCCTTACGATCTCCTTATTTTATAATCTCGTTGGAAATCATATAAAAACAATTCCTATTTGAGATAGCTATTTGTGCAAGTATTTTACGATTAAGAAGCAACTGTTTCTTGTACAGATTGTGTATTAATCTACTATAACTATAGGATACCCCCATTCCGCGAATTACTGCATTTATTCGAGTGATCCACAAACGACGAAAATCTCTTTTTTTCCTATCTCTATCCCGATGAGCCGAAACCAAAGCTCTTATTCTTTGTTGAGTAATAGTTCGAGTAAGTCTTGAATGAGCCCCTCGAAAGCTTGATGCAAATAAACGAATTTTTGTTCGACGTCTCCGAGCTATATATCCCCGTTTAATTCTGGTCATTGAATAAAAGAAATTTTGATGAATAACTAATTCTTTCTTTCAGTTATTCTTTTCTAGTCTATTAATAACAAAACGGATTCTTCCAATGTATAAAATAAAAATTCCAATGGCTTTTGCTACTATAACCGTCCCGACCACGATTTTTCCTTTTTTCTAGGCATTTCATTTCGCCTTGAAATAAGAAATTGTATTGATACTAGGTATCAAAAAAAGCATATTAACTAAAATAAAGGAGTAAATAGAAATGGATAAATAAATAGTGGGTTCCATCGTTTCTATGGTTACTTCTTAAACGGTGAGGTCCTCTCTATACACCGGAGCTCGTTCCTTCATTTAATTGCTAACTTGTACAGTTCACACTATTCGGCTCTACTCATAAATTTTCCAGTAATAGATCTTTCACAACGAGATCTATCTTATACAGTAACGGTATGTAAGTATGAGGATTAATTGGGTAGCTGACCCTGTTAGTCCGTTCTTTGCAAGAGTCGAAGCCTAATCTTTTTGCTTTTAAAATAGGATTTTCCCCGCTTAATGGATAAGCATTTGCTACCAATGGGGAATTTTTTCTCATCTTAAATTCCAAGATTGGATTTGCGCCAATGGAAACCATAAATTTCATACACAATAGAAGGATATGGTAGATCTATCTTTTTTAGATAGTCAACGGAAGAACCCCATTCTATTCACTGGTACTGATCGTTGATACTGAAAAAATTGTTTCTTTTTTCTCAGCCCATGATCTGAACAAGTCGCACATACACCCTAGTACATGTTCCTCGGCGCTGAGGACATCCCCGAAGAGCAGGGGATTTCGTGACATTTCTAATTGGCTGTCTTGCATTTCTAATAAGTTGTTTAATAGTTGGCATGCTGAATCATATACATAATAGACTGGTTTAGATCGATCCTAACCAGATGATTATGAATTACTTCTTTTTCTATTTAATTTATATAGATTAATAAAATATTAACCCCTTAAGTTAAGAAGGAAAGGAATAAGAGGGATTAAATCAATCTTAATTAAATTGTGGATTGGTGTTAAATCGTTGCTATTGCTATTTGTTATTTAACCGCTACAAGATCCACAATTCCATGAGCTTGGGCTTCTGTTGCTGACATAAAAACATCTCTTTCCATGTCTTCGGATACAACCCATAAGGGCTTGCCCGTTCTTTGTACATAAACCCTTGTGATGCTTTCGCGAAGTTTCAGTAGTTCTTCCGCTTCCAGGATAAATTCTCCCGTTTGTGCCTCATAAAAAGAACTAGCAGGTTGATGGATCATTACCCTGATGATATAACATAAAAAAAGGTTCTTCTAACTCACATAATGAGGCGAGAAGAATAGCTAAAGAATAATAAGAAAAAAAGATAGAATTGAACAACCGTACAGGCATTTTTTGCGCATTGCATACGGCTTTACAATGGAATTCTCTTTTTTCGATGAAAGAAAAAAGAGAAAATATAAGGTCTATTAGACCCAGATCAATAAATAATCCAATTACCACCCTTCTTTTTTTTCGGAAAAGTTAAAAAATACTATGATGGCCCCGTTGCTTTATATATTTATTTCGTCTGTGATTCAGCAATCCCAAAGTTTCTTTTTTTTTTTTTTGAAAAAAAAGAAAGAAAAAAATAGTCTTTTTTTTTGTACTCTTTTATAACATATTTATAACATAAATATTGTTAATAGCCTCTGGTGCGAAAAGAAAAAAAAGTTTGTGACGCTGAGATGGGCCCACGACAGCTAAGATAAAATTGGAAATGCCCTTTCTCTCATACTACTCTTTCGATACATAATCTAATATTTTATTTTGAAAAAAAAAAGAAATAAAAAAAAATTTCATATCGAATTCGAAGTGCCATGCTATTATTACTTACTAATTCATATTTCATATGGCGAAGGCATAGTCTTCTTTTTTCTTTCCATCAAATAAAAAAAACTCATTGGCGCCGAGCGTGAGGGAATGCTAGACGTTTGGTAATTTCTCCTCCGGCCAGGAGAAAAGATCCCATTGAAGCAGCCAATCCCATGCATATTGTATGCACATCTGGTTGCACAAATTGCATAGTATCATAAATAGCTACTCCGGGTATTACCCATCCGCCAGGAGAGTTTATAAACAAATACAGATCTTTGGCATCATTCTCTATACTGAGATATACCATAAGACCAATAAGTTGATTCGAGATCTCGCTATCAACCTCTTGGCCTAAAAAAAGTAATCTTTCTCGATAAAGTCGGTTGATTAGGATAAAACTGTATCCCTTAGTAGCCGTACAGGCACCTTTTGATGCATACGGTTCAACAAAGATTGCGAAAAAAAATCAATGTGTAGATTCCAGCCATCCTTCGTTTTTCCTAGTGGGCCCTTTCTAACTTCTAATTTCTAATGAAGGGGCTTTTTCTTACATTTTTTAAATAAAATGAAATTCAAAATTAAATTAAAGAAAGATGAGTTTTGGCCCGTTTTCCTATACCTATAATATAGAAAAAATTCGCTAAACTTATCGCACAAACTTTTCATTGATCTATTTTTTTTTCATTGGGATTCAATCCAAATCACGATGTCATTTTCTTGTTCCTGAATGGGTTTCGTCAATTTTTTATTCAATTTTTTTAGGTTTATGCTCTACTCCGAGTAAAGATCTGCCCGATTTTGATTTGCGCATATAGGACAAATGACCCAATACCACGTCTTTTTGCTATGATTTCATTTACTTTTTTATTTTAATTTAATTCCCTTTTCTTTCATGTTTTCCGCCAAATATTCAACGTATTTCTCATATTATTCGATTGATTAACAGTTTGAAATCGCTCTTATTTATATTTATAATTTAAAAAGAAAAAAAAATTTATGATTATGATATAGGTGGTAATCATAAATATATTACCAATTGGGTTTTTTCTAAACGGAGCCTGTATACTTCATTTTATCGGTCCAACCAAGCCAACCATAAATCATTCTAATTGAAAATATTAATCTGGATACCCCCCCAAAAAAATGAAATGGATCTCTAATTGCACTTCATTACACTTCACGCTACAAATTTTTGATAATTCAATCAATCTTTTTTGGGCGAAACAGAGGATATCTCGATCGGGCGAGAGAACGGGGGAATCCCATATGACCCAATATATTTGACAAGTCGCACTATACGTCAACCCAAACTGCATCTTCCTCCCCCGGATTTCGAAAAGGAACTCTTGGAACACCAATAGGCATTAAAGGAAGGAAAAAGACTTAAATACTATATTTCACTTTGATGTGGAAGCGTAATAATGGTCTTAATAATATTGGCCTTTATCAGATTTTATACTATCATATTTTATACATAGATAGAATAAGGCCATAAAATAAAGAAAGACGGAACGAATGAAAGAGAATTCTTACGAATAGGTCCTTTGAATGATGAACAAATAGGGATGCATTCATTCATAAAAAATAGGATCAACCCCCATTGCGTATTGATACTTATCGGGTATAGAATAGATCTGCTTCTCTTTTTTCTTCTGAGCCGAATTCTTCCCTTATTACTAATGGAATAGAACAAATATTAATCCTTTCTCCGAAAGAATCCACCGAAAAGGGGAGGTATTCCAATGCAATAAAGTTACATAGTGTCTATTTTTCGTTGATAAAGGGGTATTTCCATGGGTTTGCCTTGGTATCGTGTTCATACTGTCGTATTGAATGATCCCGGTCGCTTGCTTTCTGTTCATATAATGCATACGGCTCTGGTTGCTGGTTGGGCCGGTTCAATGGCTCTATATGAATTAGCCGTTTTTGATCCCTCCGATCCCGTTCTTGATCCAATGTGGAGACAAGGTATGTTCGTTATACCCTTCATGACTCGTTTAGGAATAACCAATTCATGGGGCGGTTGGAGTATTACAGGGGGGACTATAACAAATCCGGGTATTTGGAGTTACGAAGGTGTGGCCGGAGCACATATTGTGTTTTCTGGCTTGTGCTTCTTGGCAGCTATCTGGCATTGGGTATATTGGGATCTAGAAATTTTTTGTGATGAGCGCACAGGAAAACCTTCTTTGGATTTGCCCAAGATTTTTGGAATTCATTTATTTCTCTCAGGAGTGGCTTGCTTTGGCTTTGGCGCATTTCATGTAACAGGATTGTATGGTCCTGGAATATGGGTGTCCGACCCTTATGGACTAACTGGCAAGGTACAACCTGTAAATCCAGCGTGGGGCGTGGAAGGTTTTGATCCTTTTGTTCCGGGAGGAATAGCCTCTCATCATATTGCAGCAGGAACATTGGGCATATTAGCGGGCTTATTCCATCTTAGTGTCCGTCCACCCCAACGTTTATACAAAGGATTACGTATGGGAAATATTGAAACCGTCCTTTCCAGTAGTATAGCTGCTGTCTTTTTTGCAGCTTTTGTTGTTGCTGGAACTATGTGGTATGGTTCAGCAACTACCCCCATCGAATTATTTGGTCCTACTCGTTATCAATGGGATCAAGGATACTTCCAGCAAGAAATATATCGAAGGGTTAGTGCTGGGTTAGCCGAAAATCAAAGTTTATCAGAAGCTTGGTCTAAAATTCCTGAAAAATTAGCTTTTTATGATTACATTGGCAATAATCCGGCAAAAGGAGGATTATTCAGAGCGGGTTCAATGGACAACGGGGATGGAATAGCCGTTGGGTGGTTAGGACACCCTATCTTTAGAGATAAAGAAGGGCGTGAACTTTTTGTACGTCGTATGCCTACTTTTTTTGAAACATTTCCGGTTGTTTTGGTAGACGGAGACGGAATTGTTAGAGCGGATGTCCCTTTTAGAAGGGCAGAATCAAAGTATAGTGTCGAACAAGTAGGTGTAACTGTTGAGTTCTATGGTGGCGAACTCAATGGAGTGAGTTATAGTGATCCTGCTACTGTGAAAAAATATGCTAGACGTGCTCAATTGGGTGAAATTTTTGAATTAGATCGTGCTACTTTGAAATCCGATGGTGTTTTTCGTAGCAGTCCAAGGGGTTGGTTTACTTTTGGGCATGCTTCGTTTGCTTTGCTTTTCTTCTTCGGACACATTTGGCATGGTGCTAGAACCCTGTTCAGAGATGTTTTTGCCGGTATTGATCCAGATTTGGATGCTCAAGTGGAATTTGGAGCATTCCAAAAACTTGGAGATCCAACTACAAGAAGACAAGTAGTCTGATGCAAGATTGCTTTCTTATTTTTCGCTTCTATTTTCTGTTTGTGATTTGACATAGGCTGCTGGAAAAATCTTGGTTAAAATCGCTGCCTTTTCTTTGATTCTTGTTCTTTCTTTATTTTATTCGGGAGATGATTCCAAATAAACAGGTACGGAAGCTATAATTGTAAACCACGATCGAATTTATGGAAGCATTGGTTTATACATTCCTCTTAGTATCTACTCTAGGGATAATTTTTTTCGCTATATTTTTTCGAGAACCGCCTAAAGTTCCAACTAAAAAAATGAAATGATTTTTCATTATCTCAATTGAAGTAATGAGCCTCCCAATATTGGGAGGCTCATTACTTCAATTAGTCCCCGTGTTCCTCGAATGGATCTCTTAATTGTTGAGAGGGTTGCCCAAAGGCAGTATATAAGGCGTACCCAGTAAAACTTACAAGTAAACCAGATATAGAGATGGCGACTAAGGTTGCTGTTTCCATTATTATATAATTTCAAGATCACAATGGATCTATGATAAGATCGTTTATTTACAGCGGAATGATATACAAAGTCAACAGATCTCACTGAATAAAAAATAAGATTTATGGCTACACAAACCGTTGAGGGTAGTTCTAGATCTGGTCCAAGACGAACTGTTGTAGGGGATTTTTTGAAACCATTGAATTCGGAATATGGTAAAGTAGCCCCTGGATGGGGAACGACTCCTTTGATGGGTGTCGCAATGGCTTTATTTGCGATATTCTTATCTATTATTTTGGAGATTTATAATTCTTCCGTTTTACTGGATGGAATTTCACTGAATTAGATTCACAAGAACCACGAAGCCTCGCTTTTCAATACAAAAAGTGAAACTTTTAGTTCTCGGCTTTTTTTTAGCCCATTCTATTTTGGTAGTTCGACCGCGAAATTTATTTGTTTCTGTATTTCCGGAATATGAGTGTGCGACTTGTTATAATTGATCCTATTGATAGTACAGAAAATGGGTCTGTCATCTTGATCGAGATAGTTTTATCCCGTCGGATAGCCATTCTAGTATCTGGAGCACGGAATATATGAAATGGATCACGAAGTATTCGAACTATGATTCATACTTAATATTCAAACCTCGCGGCCGGACTCAAAAAAAATTTTCAAAGAAAGAGTTATATTATTTATAAATCGAAAGATTTTTTCTTCTTTCAAACTCTCATTTAGTTTATGCTTATTTTGATCAAAGGACAAACCTTTCTTTTCTTTGTATTTTTATTTATTATATCTATTCTATTCATTGAATAAGTGATGATCCAATGGTTCTTACTCAAAGAATCTTTGGACTTAGTTTGAAGGTTTTATTGAATCATCGCGGTTCTGGTATGAATCTGAAGTTTCAATTGATTCATAGGGTCTTAACAAGAGAATTCCTATCAAAAATAAAGAAAACAAGAATAAAGCCACATTCCATACAAATAACAAATCAAAGCAAAGAAAAAGAAATAAGTAGGTAAATAGAAGATTCAAGAGGCCTGTAACGATCAACATAAAGACGAATGCGCCGACTTGATTTTTTGGCATTATAATTACAACTACAAAAAAGAGCTTTCGGATTTTTACTCTTTTGTGTCTTCAGATAAAATTGAATGAAAAGATTAAGAAGTTTCAAACTTTCTATTCCATATCCGTTTCAGCTATTATTTGGGTGTTTTTGTTTGAGCTGTACGAGATGAAATTCTCATATACGGTTCTCAGGGGGGGAGTCCTCTTGGTTTACCTATCTCAATAAAGTCTATGATTGGTTCGAAGAACGCCTCGAGATTCAGGCGATTGCAGATGATATAACTAGTAAATACGTTCCTCCTCATGTTAACATATTTTATTGTCTAGGAGGAATTACGCTTACTTGTTTTTTGGTACAAGTA